ATTCTCGTCTTAATGGGCTCTTCAAAAAATTGATCAGACTATGAAGTGAATTATTTTATCAATGATCAATGAATATTTGATTTTTTAGTCAACCTGGAATCAATTTACAACAATTTACTTTTCGAATAAAAAATACGGGTTCGAGTCGTCATTAATCATCTGAAGCCTTTCTGAAGTTTCGATGGAAGGATTCCTTTTCCAACGCACCACAGTCAAGTCCTTTTGTTAGAATAGCTTCCATTGAGTCTCTGCACCTATCCTTTTTTTATTCTCTTTTTCTGAATCTTTGTGTTTTGTTTTCGTAAAACAGGATTTGGCTCAGGATTGCCCATTTTTAATTCCAGGGTTTCTCTGAATTTGAAAATTATCACTTAGTAGGTTTCCATACTAAGGCTCAATTCAATTAAGTCCGTAGCGTCTACCAATTTCGCCATATCCCCCCCTTTTTTTAGATTTTAGGATCTTATTGTGATTTCGTTCTCTTATTTGATTTCATTTATTTTATGCTGTAACCCTTGAATTGATTAGACACGGATTCCTATATCAAAAAATGTTTCCTGTTATTTTCCTTTTTGCCCATCTTTTTTCATTTCTATAGGAGACCAATATCTGGCACAATCAGAAATGATTCTATCATTTCTGTACCCACAATTCAATATAGTTGGATATATACCACATATATAGTCTTCTTTTACTCTCATTTTTCCCATCCAATTTTGAATACTTGAACGGTCGATTTTTTTGTCTTAGCTTCAGCTTTTCTTTTATGATATGAATGAAATTTGCTTTCACCTTTATGAGTAAAAGCAGAGGAATGTTGCATTATGATCTGGATTACATCTTTCTTTTTCTTTCATTTTTTTTTTTTTTTGATTCTTTTTTTATTTCTTTAACTAAAAAAATGAATGATAATTAATTCAGTATCAGTATTAATAAGTATTCTTAATTATTAATATCATTTCTATAACTAATCTTTCTATTAATTCGATAAGATTCATATTTTATAATTTTATATATTATATATATATATAGTAATAGATAAGATCCTAAAAAAAAAAACGATTTTGAATTGATCTTGAATTAAGATTAGGATAATGAATAATTGATAAAAAAAAATAGATATTATATATCGCTACAGTCTCTTAATCGTCATCTCTGTCTTTCTATAAATATTGAATATTTATTTGAAGTATTCTACTATATTTTAGGTTTCCATTCTTTATTCTTTATCTAGAATCTAGAGTTTATGAATAGCTAAAATTACAGTAATTTATGGAATTCCTATGCATGTACAATTTTTATTATATGAGCCCGCTTAGCTCAGAGGTTAGAGCATCGCATTTGTAATGCGATGGTCATCGGTTCGATTCCGATAGCTGGCTTCTCTCTACTTGTTTGATTTTTTACATGGTTGATAGTGTAGCGTCTCTTTGACATGAAAGAATACTGAAAATAATAAGAATAAAAAAGGCTTCCTCCCCTTTTTCAAGGGTCGCCAATCTATTATGTTGTAGGAAGATCCAATTATGAATCAAAAATGGGAGGGGTTAGATCTTTACACAACAAATCAAGAAAAGTATCCTTTTCTTTTATTTTTCTATATACAATAACAATACAACTAGAGTTCGGATATTGATACAATTTATCTCATTATTCTTTGTAATACAATACTTCTGTAGATTTTGCTTCATTTATAGTTCAGTTTTAATTTTGGTTTATTCTGCGAAATCCAATTTCAATAAAATTTAAAATTAAGGAGTCTTTATGTCTCGTTATCGAGGGCCTCGTTTCAAAAAAATACGCCGTCTGGGGGCTTTACCGGGACTAACTAGTAAAAGGCCTAGAACCGGAAGTGATCTTCGAAATCAATCGCGTTCCGGCAAAAGATCTCAATATCGTATTCGTCTAGAAGAAAAGCAAAAGTTGCGTTTTCATTATGGTCTTACAGAACGACAATTACTTAAATATGTACGTATCGCCGGAAAAGCCAAAGGTTCAACAGGCCGGGTTTTACTACAATTACTCGAAATGCGTTTGGATAACATCCTTTTTCGATTGGGTATGGCGTCGACTATTCCCGGAGCCCGCCAATTAGTTAACCATAGACATATTTTAGTTAATGGTCGTATAGTAGATATACCAAGTTATCGCTGTAAACCACGAGATATTATTACAGCGAAGGATGAACAAAAATCTAGAACTCTGATTCAAAATTATCTTGATTCATCCCCTCATGAGGAATTGCCAAAATATTTGACTCTTCAGCCGTTACAATATAAAGGATTAGTCAATCAAATAATAGATAATAAATGGGTCGGTTTGAAAATTAATGAATTGCTAGTCGTGGAATATTATTCCCGTCAAACTTAAACCTAACTAAAAAAAAGGGGGGGTTCCGGCTATTTTGCTCCCTTTTCGTCGAAGTAATAAATCGAATAGGGAGCAATATTTTGATTCCTCTATTATTTGATACATTGTAGCCAGTAACATTGGTTATTTA